GGATTTCTGTGAGTCCTCGAAATGGTATAGTGCCGGAAAGAATTTTTATCCAAACATTAATGGGTCGGGTATTAGCAGACAATATATATATGGGGCTACGATGCATTGCCATTCGAAACCAAGATATTGCGATTGGACTTGTCAATCGATTTCTAAACTTTCGAACACAACCAATATTTATTCGAACTCCTTTTACTTGTAGGAGTACGTCTTGGATCTGTCGATTATGTTATGGACGGAGTCCTACTCATGGCGACCTGGTAGAGTTGGGGGAGGCTGTAGGTATTATTGCAGGTCAATCCATTGGGGAGCCGGGTACTCAACTAACATTAAGAACGTTTCATACCGGTGGAGTATTCACAGGGGGTACTGCCGAACATGTACGAGCTCCTTCTAAGGGAAAAATCAAATTTAATGAAGATTTGGTTCATCCCATACGTACACGTCATGGGTATCCGGCTTTTCTATGTTCTATAGACTTGTCTGTAACTATTGAGAGCCAAGATATTCTCCCTGACGTGATTATTCCGCCCAAAAGTTTTCTTTTAGTTCAAAATGATCAATATGTAGAATCAGAACAAGTGATTGCTGAAATTCGTGCGGGAGCATACACTTTGAATTTTAAAGAGAAGGTTCGAAAACATATTTATTCCAATTCAGAAGGAGAAATGCACTGGAGTACCGATGTATATCACGTACCTGAATTTACATATAGTAATGTCCATCTCTTACCAAAAACAAGTCATTTATGGATATTGGCAGGAAGTTCAGGCAGATCCAGTGGAATTCCTTTTTCACTACATAAAGATCAAGATCAAATGAATGCTCATTCTCTTTTTGGCAAAAGAAGATCTATTTCTATCCCAGCAGTAAATAATGATCAAGTTAAATACAAATTCTTTAGTTCAGATCTTTCGGGTAAAAATGAACGTGGGATTCCAAAACTTAATCGAATTTTCTGTACTGGCTATTCTAATTGGAATATCATATATCCTGCACTTTTCCACGAGAATTCTGATTTATTGGCGAAAAGGCGAAAAAATCGAGTCATCATCCCATTTCAATCCATTGACGAACGGGAAAAAGAAATAATAACCCAGTCTGCCATCTCGATTGAAATACCTATAAATGGTATTTTCCGTAGAAATTGTATTTTTGCTTATTTCGACGATCCCCAATATCGAAGAAAGAGTCCTGGAATTACTAAATATGGGGCTTTAGGAATGTATTCAATCGCCCAAAAAGACGATTTGGTCGAGCATCGGGAATTCAAAGAATTTAAGCAAAAATACCAAATGCAAGTAAATCGCTTTTTTTTCATTCCCGAAGAAGTGTATATTTTACCCGAATCCTCCTCTTTAATGGTGCGTAACAATAGTATCATTGGAATAGATACACAAATCACTTTAAATATTAGAAGTCAAGTAGGTGGATTGGTTCAAGTGGAGAAAAAAAAAAAAAAAATGGAACTTAAAATCTTTTCCGGCGATATCCATTTTCCAGGGGAGACCGATAAGATATCCAGACACAGCGGCATTTTGATACCACCCGAAATGGTCAAAATAAAAACAAATTTGAAGGAATCAAAAAAAGTCAAAAATTGGATCTATGTCCAACGGATTACATCGAGTAAGAAAAAGTATTTTGTTTTGGTTCGACCAGTAATTATATATGAAATAGCGGACGGTATAAATTTAGAAAAACTTTTTCCCCATGATTTATTGCAGGAAAAGGATCATCTGAAACTTCGAGTTGTCAATTATATTCTTTATGGAAATGATAAACAAATTCGAGGAATTTCTGACACAAGTATTCAATTAGTTCGTACTTCTTTAGTATTGAATTGGGAACAAGACAAAATTAATTCTTCTGTCGAAGAGGCCCCTGCTTCTTTTGTTGAAGTAAATACAAATGGTCTAATTCGCGATTTCCTAAAAATAAACGTAGTTAAATCCCATATTTCATATATCAGCAGAAAGAGGAATGATTCATCGGGTTCAGGATTGATCTCTGATAATAGGGATAATAGTGCAGCTCATACCAATATTAATCCATTTTTTTCCATTTATTCTACGGCAAAGATTCAACAATCACTTAAACAAAATCAAAAAATTATTAGTACATTATTGAAGATAAATAAGGACTGTGAATCTTTGATGATTTTGTCATCATCTAATTGTTTTCGAATAGATCCGTTCAAGGCTGGAAAAGATTACAATGGAATAAAAGAATCAATTAAAGGAGATTCTCTAATTCCAACTAGGAATTCGTTCTTGGGTCCTTTAGGAGCAGCTCTTCAATTTGAATTTGCAAATTCTTTTTCATTTTACCATTTTAAAACTCATAATGAGATCTCATTAACTAACTATAAATATTTTAAACTTGACAATTTAAACCAGGCTTTTCGGGTAATTCAATATTATTTAATAGATGAAAACGGGAGAATTGGTAATCCTGATCCAGATCTAGGCAATAATCGTGTTTTGAATCCATTTAATTTGAATTGGTATTTTCTAAATCATAATTATAATCATAATTTTTGGGAATTGTTTTTCACAATAATTATAATTAGCCTGGGACAGTGTATTTGTGAAAATGTATCTATAGCAACAAATGGACCACACTTAAAATCAGGTCAAGTTGTAATTGTTTCCCTTGATTCTATAGTAATAAGATCCGCCAAGCCTTATTTGACCACCCCGGGAGCAACTGTTCATGGTCATTATGGAGAAATACTTTATGAAGGAGATACATTAGTTACATTTATATATGAAAAATCGAGATCTGGTGACATAACTCAGGGTCTTCCAAAAGTGGAACAGGTCTTAGAAGTGCGTTCAATTGATTCAATATCCACACACCTGGAAAAGAGAGCCGGGGGTTGGAACAAGTGTATAACAAGAATTCTTGGAATTCCTTGGGGATTCTTGATTGGTGCGGAGCTAACTATAGTGCAAAGCCGTATCGTGTTGGTTAATAAGATTCAAAAGGTTTATCGATCTCAGGGAGTGCAAATCCATAATAGGCATATAGAAATTATTGTCCGTCAAATAACATCCAAAGTTTTTGTTTCAGAAGATGGAATGTCTAATGTTTTTGTACCTGGCGAACTAATTGGATTGTTGCGGGCGGAACGAACGGGGCGTGCTTTGGAAGAAGCAATTTGTTACCGAGCCATACTATTGGGCATAACCAGAACATCTCTAAATACTCAAAGTTTCATATCTGAGGCAAGTTTTCAAGAGACTGCTCGCGTTTTAGCAAAAGCTGCTCTCCGCAGTCGTATCGATTGGTTGAAAGGCCTGAAAGAAAATGTTGTTCTGGGTAGTCTGATCCCCTTGGGTACTGGATTCAAGGGATTAGTGCGCCGCTCAAGCCAATCTAAAAGCCTCCTGTTGAAAAAAAATAATAATTTATTCGAGGGGGAAATCCGAGATATTTTATTCTGGCATTTCAAAAAATTGATATGATACCGTGAAGCGATGATGTAATTTATAGTATTTAATGATTCATGAGAGTAGATTCATCTGTTTAATTTTTCCCGATCGTGTGAGTTGTTATTAACAATAAGGAAATAAATAGAATACGAAATAGTAAGGCATAGAAAGAAATGAATCGTTGGATCGTGTCTCACCGACCAATCCTCGGAAAAAAGGAAGGTTCCGTCGGAACAATTATTTAATTTATTATTTTGATTTTTGGTGCCTCATCTCTCTTTTTTCAAAAAGAGAGAGGAAGCGTGGGGAAGGGAAAAATGATAAGAAGATATTGGAACATTAATTTGGAAGAGATGTTGGAAGCCGGAGTTCATTTTGGCCATGGTACTAGAAAATGGAATCCAAGAATGGCGCCCTATATCTCTGCAAAGCGTAAGGGTATTCATATTACAAATCTTACTAGAACTGCTCGTTTTTTATCAGAAGCTTGTGGTTTAGTTTTTGATGCAGCAAGTAGAAGAAAACAATTCTTAATTGTTGGTACAAAACATAAAGCAGCTGATTCAGTATTGCGGGCTGCAATAAGGGCTCGGTGTCATTATGTTAATAAAAAATGGCTTGGGGGAATTTTAACGAATTGGTCCACTACAGAAACGAGACTTCAAAAGTTCAGGGACTTGAAAATGGAACAAAAGACAGGAAGACTCAACCGTCTCCCGAGGGGGGATGCGTCTCGATTGAAGAGACAGTTATCTCACTTGCAAACATATCTGGGCGGGATTAAATATATGACGGGATTACCTGATATTGTAATAATAATTGATCAGCAAGAGGAATCTACGGCTCTTCGAGAATGTATCACTTTGGGAATTCCAACGATTTGTTTAATTGATACAAATTGTGATCCGGATCTTGCGGATATTTCGATTCCAGTGAATGATGACGCTATAGCTTCAATCCGATTAATTCTTAACAAATTAGTATTTGCAATTTGTGAAGGTCGTTCTAGCTATATACGAAATCCCTGATTAATAATAATATAAAGAATATTAGATAAATCCATTTTTTTTGTGAGCCCACTAGATTTATCGAATCGGTTGCTGTTGAGCAAAAGAGAGAAAAATAACTGGAAATACTATGTAATTAGTTCGTATGGAAAAAATAGACAATTCCAGGGGGCAAGTCGAAAAAAAAAAGAAGGTTGAATCAAAATAATTTCTTTAAAAGTTATATATATATATTTCAGAGGGCAATATGAATGTTCTATTATGTTCCAGCAACATATTAAAAGGATTATATGATATATCTGGTGTGGAAGTAGGCCAACATTTTTATTGGAAAATCGGAGGTTTCCAAGTCCATGGGCAAGTACTTATTACTTCTTGGGTTGTAATTGCGATCTTATTAAGCTCAGCCATTGTAGCCGTTCGTAATCCACAAACCATTCCGACCGACGGTCAGAATTTCTTTGAATATGTCCTTGAATTCATTCGAGACGTGAGCAAAACTCAGATTGGAGAAGAATATAGCCCATGGGTTCCTTTTATTGGAACTATGTTTCTATTTATTTTTGTTTCTAATTGGTCAGGAGCACTTTTACCTTGGAAAATCATAGAATTACCGAAGGGTGAGTTAGCTGCACCTACGAATGATATAAATACTACCGTTGCTTTAGCTTTACTTACGTCAATAGCATATTTTTATGCGGGCCTTAACAAAAAAGGGTTAGGTTACTTCGGTAAATATATTCAACCAACTCCAATTCTTTTACCTATTAACATTTTAGAAGATTTTACAAAACCACTATCGCTTAGCTTTCGACTTTTTGGAAATATATTAGCGGAGGAATTAGTAGTTGTTGTTCTTGTTTCTTTAGTACCTTTAGTGGTTCCTATACCTGTCATGTTCCTTGGATTATTTACAAGTGGTATTCAAGCTCTTATTTTTGCGACGTTAGCTGCTGCTTATATAGGCGAATCCATGGAGGTGCATCATTGACTAATTTTAGAAATAGTTTTTTTTAGTGTAGTCCAAGGCTCTTTCTCAAGGTAATCTACTTAGTGAACATAAATATACACAGAAATAGACAAAAAGATTTATACGATTTAGAGGACTAGTAAAAAAAAAAGATTACAATATTAGGGAATTAAGATTAAGAAAAAAAAATTAATTAAAAAAAAAGGGGGGGGGAAGAGATCTAAAAGATCTTTTTCCTCAAATTGGTCCTTTTATGCCTTTTTCCAACGAATATTCTATTTTTTAGGAGTAAGAATCGGAATAAGAATTCCTTATCTTATTTGGTTACAATGCATGTGATTAAAAAAAGAGGTTTTATTTTTATAGAGTAATTCCCATTTCATTTGGTTTTATCAATTCAACGATTGACCAAAAGAAAATCTTAATTTTAAAATCTTAATAAATATAATATTAAAAAAAAAATCACATTAATTTAATCAATCTAAAAATTAGATTTCTATGGAATGATTTAGCTTAATGAACTTATCCCTTTTCTTTAGATTGATTTGGTTATCAATCAACTTTCGTTTGTGTATGTTTCAAAAATTTTTTGACAATCCGATTGAATTTAAGATACAAATAGTTGGTTTACGTTATCGAAGAAAGACGTGTATATGTAATAGTAAATATTAACTAGTTTTGTATGATTATGTATGAGCTAAAGATATAGACTTCTTAATACTGGGAATTGAGATAGGGCTTTCAATACAATTCCATTTGTAACTTTGAATTGAATAAAGAGTGAAGAGTTCAAATTAAAAAAAATCTTTGTTACTTCGATTGAATAAAAAAATTATCGATCGAATTATTAAGTCATAATTTGTATTTTTTGGTTGAGTTATTGGGTGATTGTATCATTAACTATTTCTTTATTTTTGTACGAGGAATGTATTATGAATCCATTGATTTCTGCCGCTTCCGTTATTGCTGCTGGATTGGCCGTTGGGCTTGCTTCTATTGGACCTGGAGTTGGTCAAGGTACTGCTGCAGGTCAAGCTGTAGAAGGTATCGCGAGACAGCCCGAGGCAGAGGGAAAAATACGAGGTACTTTATTGCTTAGTCTAGCTTTTATGGAAGCTTTAACAATTTATGGACTGGTTGTAGCATTAGCACTTTTATTTGCAAATCCTTTTGTTTAATCTTATAAATAAAAAATAGAAATAACAAAAAAAAAATACGATTTTTTTGTTATTGCTTGGAATTCGCTGCTCTCTTTTTCAAATTCTATCAAAACTGCACACCTACAAGTAGGGTACAATAACCCCCGGGAAGGGCTGATTTGAGGATGAGGAATTAGTATATCGACTCGCTTTCTCCCTTCCCCCTTCTTATCTTTCTCCAAGCAAAAGTTTTGACGAAAGTGTTCCAACATAGGAAATCTTGCGTGATTAACAAAACAAAGGACCCGGTATCAAATTAGAATAAGTATTATTTTTCCTAGAAATAGAAATTTCTAATTGGCAAAAACTGCATTTCGAAATCGAATCCATTTTCAACTCTATTTTCTATATATGGATAAATGAATCGAAAATAATCTAAATATAAATAAAATATAGAAAATAAAAACTATAATTAGAAAAATATTAAAAATAAAATAAAAAAATCGACAATTAGGCTGTCTATAACAAAAGAGGAAATCCTATGAAAAATGTAACCGATTCTTTCGTTTCTTTGGGTCACTGGCCATCCGCCGGGAGTTTCGGATTTAATACCGATATTTTAGCAACAAATCTAATAAATCTAAGTGTAGTCCTTGGTGTATTGATTTTTTTTGGAAAGGGAGTGCGTGCGAGTTGCTTATTTCAAGAATCGGCTGAATTGAACCAGCTGCACTTTTTTTAGGGCAGAAACGGTGCATGATCCTGCGAATTACTTTTGAATAAATTTTAAATTCATCGTTAAGAACCATAGCATTTCGCGATTCATTGGTAAAAATACTTTGATTCTCTATCAACCAATAATGTAGGACGATTAACATGGTTAAAGCTAAATTGTTTGTTTGAAATCCAGACACAGCAAAGTATTCTTTCTACTACAATATTAATAG